CAAATTTAAATTTAAGTAAATTTAATTTTAATTTTTACTTCTAAAGTAGAAGGGGGCTTATTCTAGGTTCTAAGGTCACTTAAAAAAAAGAATAAAACAACTTACTTTTCAAATTTTTACATATTAATTTAATTCAAAAAAAGTTATACGTTTTGACTGAAGTTAGATAATAGAGTTCTTTTTTTTTTTTTCTTAAAGAGTTTTTCAATGAATCAGTTACGTGAATTATGAATCCTGAGATGGTGTAAATGCCAAAGACGATGAATTGCGTTCTTTTTCTCTATTTTTGTTCATACCACCTATACTATAATGATTGATAATTCACAAATTTTCAATTGAATTTTTTAATTCTTGTAACTAGGATTTTTATCTATCTCTATCTCTTTAAAAAATTTTTAATTGAAACTTAGGGAAGTACTTTAGAAACATATGTATAAAAAAACATATTTTATTGAGTCCCTTCATGCCTACTATAACTAGTTATTTCGGTTTTCTACTAGCAGCTTTAACTATAACCTCGGTTATATTTATTGGTCTAAGCAAAATACGACTTATTTGAAATTAATTGAATGAAGATTTTTTTATAAAAAGGAGTTCTGTGGTATTTCATATGTTCGATAGTTCCCTACCAGGTTAATTACCCAATTTTGGTCATTGAGATTCATCGGCAATACAGATTAAGAGCTAGGAATAGCTAGTACCTCTCTTTTCTCCCTTTAAAAAATGAAAATAAAAGAAAATTGAAATGATTGAAGTTTTTTTATTTGGAATCGTCTTAGGTCTAATTCCTATTACTTTGGCTGGATTATTCGTAACGGCTTATTTACAATACAGGCGTGGTGATCAGTTGGACTTTTGATTAATTAACATCTCCTTTTTTACTGACCTCCTTCTTGCTTTCATATGCGGGAGGTCTAATTCAGATTGCTGCTCAATTATTTGCGAACATTGGAATTTTGACACAATCTAATAAACAAGAATGAAATCACGCTCTGTAGGATTTGAACCTACGACATTGGGTTTTGGAGACCCACGTTCTACCGAACTGAACTAAGAGCGCTTTTCTTGTTTTTTTCTAAAAAACGAAAAGGCTATAAACTATAAAAGAGGACATTCTTTAACCCGAATAGATTTTGTACGTATATACTATGATATAGTATATCATAAATTTCAGAATTATATGTATGTCCTATTTTATTAAAAAAAGATAGATCTAAAATAGATCCCTCGTTACTGCTATTCTGAGCAGTAATAGGTAGGGATGACAGGATTTGAACCCGTGACATTTTGTACCCAAAACAAACGCGCTACCAAGCTGCGCTACATCCCTTTCAATTGGTTTACAGTGTCATTGTAGAGAATTCCTGCCTTGTTTTCCACATCCTTCTTCTTTTTTATTGTTATATCAAATTAATTTCTTATTTTTTTTGTCTCATATCAGATAACAAACATATAATTAAAAAAATTACTTTTTTTACGAAAATTCTATAAATTTAAATTTTACATAAAAGGCCTTTCCATTTGAAAACGGAATCTATAAGATAGTTCTAGTAGACAATATTTCAATTCTAATTTTGAAAACGAGGGGTTACGTATACAAGAACTTCTTAACTACATGTACATCTGTAGTTATATATATTACTATATATAATATAATATAATGTAATACAATTAAAGAAGAAAGAAGGAGGATTTCAAATGCGAGATCTAAAAACATATCTTTCCGTAGCGCCGGTACTAAGTACTCTATGGTTCGTTTCATTAGCAGGTTTATTAATAGAGATTAATCGTTTATTTCCAGATGCATTAACATTTCCCTTTTTTTAATTCTAGTTATTAACATCAGAAAGGGGTGACAAAAATTAGAGATACAATCAACGATCTGGGACTAATTATCCCCCCCCCCACCTTTTTTCTAATTCATTATAAAAAAAATAAGAACAAAAAAAGGTGGGGGCGAAAGGTCATAAAAACGTGGGTTCAGGATTTATTAATAGAACAAAAAAAGGTGTTGCTAGGGAAATAGTATCCTACGAGATACTTAAAAAAATACTGTCACAAAGATTTTAAATATAGTTTTCAAAAAATCATTGTATTGCTTATTATTTTATTTTTATTTAATTACTAAATAATATTCATTGCAACAAAATATTCCAAATTTTTTTTTAGTTAACAGCTTCTATTTTTTTTATTCTTGTTCTTTCTGGATCCTAAAAATAAAATAGAAGATTGGGGTGAATCATAAATCCAAAGGAGGTTTCATGGCCAAGGGTAAAGATGTTCGAGTAACAATTATTTTGGAATGTACCTGTTGTGTTCGAAATGATATTAAGAAAGAATCGGCGGGAATTTCCAGATATATTACTCAAAAGAATCGGCATAACACCCCTAGTCGATTGGAATTGAGAAAATTCTGTCCCTATTGTTATAAACATACAATTCACGGGGAAATCAAGAAATAGATAAAATTGAGTGCTTGTATGTCAACTGTTATTTTAAGAACAGGAATAATGATAGTATCCATATATATTACATATATATAAATATAAACAAATAAATCAATAGAAATAAATCTAATCTTATATTCTTAATTCTATTTAATTCTATATAGAAACTCTATCCTATTAGAAACTCTATTCTATAATAGTATAGAATATAAATACCTATATAGATATAGAATATAAATAGAAATCGTTTTTATTTTGATCCGATCAAAATAGGATTTTAGAGATAAGGAATAAAAAAATTATGAATAAATCTAAGCGACTTTTTACTAAATCCAAGCGATCTTTTCGTAGGCGTTTGCCCCCGATCCAATCGGGGGATCGAATTGATTATAGAAACATGAGTTTAATTAGTCGATTTATTAGTGAACAAGGAAAAATATTATCTAGACGGGTGAATAGAGTGACTTTAAAACAACAACGATTAATTACTATTGCTATAAAACAAGCTCGTATTTTATCTTTGTTACCTTTTCTTAATAATCAGAAACAATTTGAAAGAAGCGAGTCGACCCCTAGAACTACTAGCCTTAGAACCAGAAAAAAATAGACTTATTCTTCAATTGAATAACAATTCCAAACTGAAGGAATTAAAAAAGAGATTAATTTTTTGTTCGAAAAATCCAATCAAGAATCAAAATTTGATTGTTACGTCTGTGTCTGTCATAAAAAAAAAAAAGAAAAGAATCGTCGAAAATAAAAAAAAAAAAACTCTTTTTTTTAGCGACTATATACCCTCGTTTTGTTTTTTATAATACTAATTTCTACTCTACCTTCCCGAGCTCATTCTCCTTAGAACTCTATTTAAAATATTTTAGTGGGTTTCCTCCAACCCCCTTATTTTTTGATCTCATTCGAAATCGTATAAAGACAACTCCTATTTAATAGAGCTATTTGTGCAAGTATTTTACGATTAAGAAGTAATTGCTTCTTGTACAGATTGTGTATGAATCGGTTATAACTATAGAATACCCCCGTTTCGTGAATTACGGCATTTATTCGAGTGATCCATAAACGCCGAAAATCTCTTTTTCTTTTACCCCTATCCCGATGAGCCGAAACTAAAGCTCTTATTCTCTGTTGAGTCATAGTTCGTGTAAGTCGTGAATGAGCCCCTCGAAAGCTGGATGCAAATAAACGAAGTTTTGTTCTGCGCCTCCGAGCTATATATCCGCGTTTAATTCTAGTCATTGAATAAATCAAACTTTGATGAATAACTAATTCTTTTTTAGTTATTCTTTTCCACTTTACTAGTCTATTAATAACCACACGAATTATTCCAATGTATAAAAAAAATTCCAATGGCTTTTGCTACTCTAACCTTCCCCACCACTATTTTTTGCTAGGTATTTTCCTTTGCTTTGAAAGGAGAAATAGCCTTGATACTTAATATAAAAAATAGAATAACTACAAAAAGTAGTAAATATAAATGGATAAATAGTGGGTTCCATCGTTTATATGGTTACTTCTAAAACGGTGAGGTCCTCTCTATACACCGGAGCTCCTTCTTTTAATTAATCAATACTATTGGTAACTTGTACAATTCACATTCTTTGGCTCTACCCCATGAATATTCCAGTAATAGGTCTTTCACAATGAGATCCACTTTATACAGTAACGGTATTTCATTTTAAAAATTGATTTGGTCGTTTACCCTGTTAGTCCGTTCTTTTCTTTCAAGAGTGGAATCTTTTTAATAAAAAAGTAATTTCCCCCGCTTAATGGATAACCATTTGTTATCATTGGGGGTTTTCTAAAAAAATGGAGTTGATTGGATTTGCACCAATGTAAACCATAAGTTTCAGACACAATATTAAGATATGAGCGATCTAGCTTTTTTAAATAATGAATCGAGTTCCTACATTATATTTTATTCAAAGGTACTGATCCTTGATATTTAAAAAAGAATTTACTTTTTGTGTCTCAGTCTACGATCTAAACGAGTCGCACATACACCCGAGTACATGTTCCTCGTCGCTGAGGGCATCCCCGAAGCGCTGGGGATTTCGTGACATTTCGTATTGGCTGTCTTGTATTTCTAATAAGTTGTTTAATGGTTGGCATACGGAATCATATAAATAATGGGCTGGTTTAGATTGGTTCTAACCGGCTAATTCTGAATTACTTCTCTTCAAGATTCTCTTCAATATAAAAAATTATATTGAAGAGAATATGAAACTACACCTTTAATCTAAAAAGATATAAAATTATAAATTGTAGATTTGCATGAAATCGCTCCTATTTTTTATTGAACCGCTACAAGATCAACAATTCCATGAGCTTGGGCTTCTGTTGCTGACATAAAAACATCCCTTTCCATGTCTTCGGATACAACCCATATAGGTTTGCCCGTTCTTTGTACATAAACCCTTGTGATGGTTTCGCGAAGTTTTAGTAGTTCTTCCGCTTCCAAGATAAATTCTCCCGTTTGTGCCTCATAAAACGAACTAGCGGGTTGATGGATCATTACCCTGATGATATAATAGAAAAGGTTCTTATATTTCGCAGAACGAGGCGAGATAACCAAAAAAGCAGAGAAATTTGAAAAACCGTACAGGCTTTTTTTGTGCATTGCATACGGCTCCACAATGGAATTTACGTTTTTTTGACCTTTATTTTCGGCGAACGAAAACAAAATATAGGTTGTATTATACGCAGATCCATAAATGATCCAATTACCATCCTTCTTTTTTGTAGGAGTTAAAAAAATACTATGATGGTTCCGTTGCTTTATATATCATTTTTTTTATTCGTCTATGATTCAGCAATCCCAAAGTGTCTTTTTTAATATAAATTTTGTAAATAAGCTTCCGGTGTGAAAACAAAGTTTGTGACGCTGAGATGTGCCCGAATAGGTAAGATATCATTTGAAAAACCCCTTCCTTATCTCATACTACTCTTTCAATATATAATCTAATTTTTTTTTTTTTATCTCAAAAATTTCATATCGAATTCGAAGTGCCATGCTATTATTACTTAACTAATTCATATTTCCCGTGGCGAAGGCATAGTATTTTTTTCTCTAAAATTAAAAAACTCATTGGCGCCAAGCGTGAGGGAATGCTATACGTTTGGTAATTGCCCCTCCGACTAGGATAAAGGATGCTATTGAAGCGGCCAATCCCATGCATATTGTCTGTACATCGGGTCGCACAAATTGCATAGTATCATAAATAGCCATTCCAGATATTACCCATCCGCCAGGAGAGTTTATAAACAAATAAAGATCTTTGGTATCCTTTTCTATACTGAGATATATCATAAGACTAATAAGTTGATTCGAGATTTCGGTATCAACTTCTTGGCCTAAAAAAAATAATCTTTCTCGATAAAGTCGGTTGATTAGGATAAAATTTTATTCCTTAGGAGCCGTACAGGCACCTTTTGATGCATACGGTTCAATAAAAATTGTGAAAAAATCAATGTGTCGATTCCAACCCCCTTTTTTTCATAGAAGGCTTTTTTTCTAACTTTTAAGGGAAGGGCTTGCTCCCTTTTTAAAAGTAAAAGAAAAAAGACGTTTTTGCCCCTTTATATTATAATCCTATAATAAAACGATTGATTAAGCCTGTCAGACTAACTTGATTCATTGATATTTTTTTTTCATCGAGATTCAGTTGAAATGGCGATGATTTTTTCTTGTTCCTGAACGGGCTTCTTACTTTTTTATTCCATTTTTTAGGTTTATGCTCTACCCCGAGTAAAAGGAAAAATTTGCCCGATTTTTATTTGCACATATAGGACAAATGACCCAAATACCGCGTCTTTTTTTTTTTTACTACTCCTTTTTTTTCAATTCATTTCTTTCACATGTCTTCTGTCAAATAGTCACTAAATTTTGAATTATATTTTTTGATTTGATCAACAGTTTTAGATCACCCAGTTTAAATTTTTTTTATTTTTTAATATAAATTTTTATCATAATTTTGCATATCATAACAAGTAGTAATTATAAAAATATTATATATTAATTATCAATTGGGTTTTTGCTAAACGGAGCCTGGATACTTCATTTTATTAGTCCGATCACGTAAACCATAAAAAAATTTGATAATCTAATATCAATCTAAATACTCCCTGCATTTAATTCCACTTTATTTTTTGCGCTTCGCGTTACAAATTTTTGATAATTAAATCACTCTTTTTGGGCGAAACAGAGGATATCTCGATCGAGGGAGAAAATGGGAAAATCCCATATAGCCCAATATATCTGACAAGTCGCACTATATGTCAACCCAAGATGTATCTCCTTCTCCAGGACTTCGAAAAGGTACTTTTGGAACGCCAATAGGCATGAGATGAAAAAAAAGAGAATGAAGTTCTCTATTTCACTTTGATGTGGAAACGTAAGACTGGGGTTTCATTTTTTAATAATATTATCCTTTTTTTCCTACTTTATTAATCATATTTAAATTAATCATATTTAATACATTAAGTTGAATAAGCTAAAATATAAAATAAAAGTAAAGTAAGAGAGAATGAAAAAAAATAAAGGAAATTTTTTACGAACGGGCTTATGAATGATGAACAACAATAGCTATCTTGGTTCATATAAAATAGGATTCACCCCCATTGCGTATTGGTACTTATCGGATATAGAATAGATCCGCTTCCCTTTTTTCCTATGAATCGAATTGTTCCATTATTACTAACAGAATAGAACAAATATTAATCCTTTCTCCGAAATAATTACCTAAAAAAGGGGGGGTCCGTAGCATAGTTTTTTCCAATGCAATAAAGTTACATAGTGTCTATTTTTCGTTGATAAAGGGGTATTTCCATGGGTTTGCCTTGGTATCGTGTTCATACTGTTGTATTGAATGATCCCGGTCGTTTGCTTTCTGTTCATATAATGCATACCGCTCTGGTTGCTGGTTGGGCCGGTTCGATGGCTCTATATGAATTAGCTGTTTTTGATCCCTCCGACCCTGTTCTTGATCCAATGTGGAGACAAGGTATGTTCGTTATACCTTTCATGACTCGTTTAGGAATAACCAACTCATGGGGCGGTTGGAATATTACAGGAGGGACTATAACGAACCCGGGTCTTTGGAGTTACGAAGGGGTAGCCGCAGCACATATCGTGTTTTCTGGCTTATGCTTCTTGGCAGCTATTTGGCATTGGGTATATTGGGATCTAGAAATTTTTTGTGATGAACGTACAGGAAAACCTTCTTTGGATTTGCCTAAGATTTTTGGAATTCATTTATTTCTTTCAGGAGTGGCTTGCTTTGGTTTTGGCGCATTTCATGTAACAGGATTATTTGGTCCTGGAATATGGGTATCCGACCCTTATGGACTAACCGGAAAGGTCCAACCCGTAAATCCGGCGTGGGGCGTGGAGGGTTTTGACCCTTTTGTTCCGGGAGGAATAGCCTCTCATCATATTGCAGCAGGGACGTTGGGTATATTAGCGGGCTTATTCCATCTTAGTGTTCGTCCACCTCAACGTCTATACAAAGGATTACGTATGGGTAATATTGAAACCGTCCTTTCCAGTAGTATTGCTGCTGTCTTTTTTGCAGCTTTTGTTGTTGCTGGAACTATGTGGTATGGTTCTGCAACTACTCCCATCGAATTATTTGGTCCTACTCGTTATCAATGGGATCAGGGATACTTTCAACAAGAAATATATCGAAGAGTTAGTGCTGGACTAGCTGAAAATCAAAGTTTATCAGAAGCTTGGGCTAAAATTCCTGAAAAATTAGCTTTTTATGATTATATTGGTAATAATCCAGCAAAGGGGGGATTATTCCGAGCGGGTTCAATGGACAATGGGGATGGAATAGCTGTTGGATGGCTAGGACACCCCGTCTTTAGAAATAAAGAAGGGCGTGAACTTTTTGTACGCCGTATGCCTACTTTTTTTGAAACTTTTCCGGTTGTTTTGGTAGACGAAGACGGCATTGTTAGAGCCGACGTCCCATTTAGAAGGGCAGAGTCTAAATATAGTGTCGAACAAGTAGGTGTAACTGTTGAGTTTTATGGTGGTGAACTCAATGGAGTTAGTTATAGTGATCCCGCAACTGTGAAAAAATATGCTAGACGGGCTCAATTGGGTGAGATTTTTGAATTAGATCGTGCTACTTTGAAATCCGATGGTGTTTTTCGTAGCAGTCCAAGAGGTTGGTTTACTTTTGGGCATGCTTCGTTTGCTCTACTTTTCTTCTTTGGACACATTTGGCATGGTTCTAGGACCCTTTTCAGAGATGTTTTTGCTGGTATTGATCCAGATTTGGATGCTCAAGTAGAATTTGGGGCATTCCAAAAACTTGGAGATCCAACTACAAAAAGACAAACAGTCTGATGCAACATTGCTTTTTTTCTTATAGTTTCTGTTTGCGATTTTATTTAATTAGGTAGGGTACTGTAGAAATCTTGATTTAAATAGCTGCCGTTTCTTTTACTCTTTCTTTATCCGTAGGGATACTCCCAAGTAAACAAAAACAAAACAGGTATGAAAGCTATAATTGTAAACCACAATCAAATTTATGGAAGCATTGGTTTATACATTTCTCTTAGTATCGACTTTAGGGATAATTTTTTTCGCTATTTTTTTTCGGGAACCACCTACAATTTCAACTAAAAAATGAAATAATTTTTCATTATCTTCATTGACGTAATCAGCCTCCAAATATTTGGAGGCTGATTACGTCAACTAGTCCCCGTGTTCCTCGAATGGATCTCTTAGTTGTTGAGAGGGTTGCCCAAAGGCAGTATATAGAGCATACCCAGTAAAACTTACAAGTAACCCAGATATAAAGATGGCGACTAGGGTTGCTGTTTCCATTATTATAGAATTGAAAGACCACAATGGATCTATGATAAGATCGTTTATTTACAACGGAATGGTATACAAAGTCAACAGATCGTAATGAATACAAAATAAGATTTATGGCTACACAAACTGTTGAAGATAGTTCTAGATCAGGTCCAAGAAGCACTACTGTAGGGAAGTTATTGAAACCATTGAATTCCGAATATGGTAAAGTAGCTCCTGGATGGGGAACGACCCCTTTGATGGGTGTTGCAATGGCTCTATTTGCGGTATTCCTATCTATTATTTTGGAGATTTATAATTCTTCTGTTCTACTGGATGGAATTTCAGTGAATTAGACTGAGAAGAATCTTGAAGTCCTAGCTTTTAGTTCGATATAAAAAAGTAAATTATGTAGGTCTAAAAATTTTAGCCTATTCTCCTTTGGTAGTTCGACCGCGAAATCTTTTTCTGAATTGTATATTTCCGGAATATGAGTGTGTGACTTGTTAGAATTGACCCTATGGATAGTACAGAGAGTGGGGTCTGTCATCTTTATCAAGATGGTTTTACTTCGTCGGATATTCATTCGAGTATCTGGAGCACGAAATAGATCAAATAGATCACAAAGCATTCGAACTATGATTCATACTTAATACTCAGACCTCGTAGCCGGACTTCTTTCCGTTCTATCTTATAAACTTTAATAAATCAAAATATTTTTCTACTTTTAATAAAC